CAAAAAAATTCCACGGTCGAACTACCAGAATGAGAAATCTGAGTCTTAAGTGCGTTTTTATTTTTTTATTGAAAAACTAGAACTAGAACTAGGACTTTATAGTCCTCAGGAACCTAATTCATTGAAATTCCATCCAATAAAACGGATGAATTATAAATTTCCAAAATGATAGATAGAAATATCGCAAACAGAGCCATTGCGACCCCCATAAGTGGTGTAGTCCCCCAGCCCGGAGCTACTTTACCATATTCCGAATTCAATGGTTTCAATAAACTTCCTATATTAGTTTGTCTTGGCCTAGATTTAGAACTATCCTCAACGGTTTGTGTAGCCATAAATCTTATTTAATGATTGGTTAAGATCTGTTGACTTTGTATACCATTTGGTTGTAGTTGTAAATAAACGATCTTATCGTAGATCCATTGTGATCCTTAAATTATCTAGAAATGGAAACAGCAACCCTAGTCGCCATCTTCATATCTGGTTTACTTGTAAGCTTTACTGGGTACGCCTTATATACCGCTTTTGGGCAACCCTCTCAACAATTAAGAGATCCATTCGAAGAACACGGGGACTAATTGAAGTAATGAGCCTACCAATGGTAGGCTCGTTACTTCAAATTAAGATGATCAAAAATCATTTTTTAGTCGGAACCTTAGGTGGTTCTCGAAAAAAGATAGCGAAAAAAATTATTCCTAAAGTCGAGACTAAGAGAAATGTATAAACCAATGCTTCCATAGATTTGATCGTGGTTTACAATTATAGCTTCCACACCTATTCATTTTGGATCATTTACTATAGTAAAGAAAGGGAAAGAATTAAAGATGGCGATTCAATCAAGTCACGATTTTTCTGGTACCTTATGTCATCAAAATGTCATCAAATAAAAAAAGTGGAGACGAAAGATACCAGAGTAATATTCTATCAGACTACTTGTCTTCTTGTAGTTGGATCTCCAAGTTTTTGGAATGTTCCAAATTCTACTTGAGAATCCAAATCTGGATCAATACCAGCAAAAACATCTCTGAACAAGGTTCTAGCGCCATGCCAAATGTGTCCGAAAAAGAAGAGCAAAGCAAATGTAGCATGCCCAAAAGTGAACCAACCCCTTGGACTGCTCCGAAAAACACCATCGGATTTCAAAGTAGCTCGGTCTAATTCAAAAATTTCACCTAATTGGGCGCGTCTAGCATATTTTTTCACAGTAGCAGGATCACTATAACTGACTCCATTGAGTTCGCCACCATAGAACTCGACAGTTACACCTACTTGTTCGACACTATACTTGGATTCTGCCCTTCTAAAAGGAACATCGGCTCTCACAATTCCGTCTCCGTCTACCAAAACTACGGGGAATGTTTCAAAAAAAGTGGGCATACGACGTACAAAAAGCTCGCGGCCTTCTTTATCTCTAAAGATGGGGTGTCCTAACCATCCAACAGCTATTCCATCCCCGCTGTCCATTGAGCCGGCTCTGAATAATCCCCCTTTTGCCGGATTATTACCAATGTAATCATAAAAAGCTAATTTTTCGGGGATTTTAGACCAAGCTTCCGAAAAACTCAGATTTTCAGCTAGTCCTGTGCCAACTCTTCGATATATTTCTTGCTGGAAGTATCCCTGATCCCACTGATAACGAGTGGGGCCAAATAATTCGATTGGGGTAGTTGCTGAACCATACCACATAGTTCCAGCAACTACGAAAGCTGCGAAAAAAACAGCAGCGATACTGCTGGAAAGTACAGTTTCAATATTGCCCATACGTAATCCTTTGTATAGACGTTGAGGCGGACGGACACTAAGATGAAATAAACCCGCTAATATGCCCAATGTACCCGCTGCAATATGATGAGAGGCTATTCCTCCCGAAACAAAAGGATCAAAACCTTCTGCGCCCCACGCTGGATTTACAGATTGTACTTTTCCAGTTAGCCCATAAGGATCGGACACCCATATTCCAGGACCATACAAGCCTGTTACATGAAATGCGCCAAAGCCAAAGCAAGCCAACCCTGAGAGAAATAAATGAATTCCAAAGATCTTGGGCAAATCCAAAGAAGGTTTTCCGGTGCGTTCATCAGAGAATATTTCTAGATCCCAATACACCCAATGCCAGATAGCTGCCAAGAAGCACAAGCCAGAAAACACAATATGTGCCCCTGCCACACCTTCGTAACTCCAAATACCCGGATTCGGTATAGTTCCTCCTGAAATATTCCACCCACCCCATGAATTGGTTATTCCTAAACGAGTCATAAAGGGTATAACGAACATACCCTGTCTCCACATTGGATCAAGAACCGGGTCAGAAGGATCAAAAACTGCTAATTCGTATAGAGCCATCGAGCCGGCCCAACCAGAAACTAGAGCTGTATGCATTATATGGACAGAAAGCAACCGACCGGGATCATTCAATACGACAGTATGAACACGATACCAAGGTAAACCCATGGAAATACCCCTTTTTTATCAAATATCAAAGAAAAATGGACACTATGTAACTTTATCGCATTGAAAAGACTATACTATGTTATGTACCTAACCTTTTCAGTAGATTTTGTATAAGAAAGGGTTAAGATTTATTTCGTTCCATTGAAAATAACGGAACAATTTTGTTCGTAAGAACAAAGAGAAGCAGATCTATTCTATACTCGATAAGTACCAATACGCAATGGGGGTTGGGCCCCCTTTTTTTTTGTAGAATGAATGCGTAGATACTTGTTTATCATTCAAATGATCGACCCGCTCGTGAAAATTCTTTATTCATTCTGTCTTCTTCCGGAAATCTTCACCCAATCCATGTATCCAAATTTATGTTTAAAATAGAATAAACAGAAAAAAATGAAGACAATAAATTCATTGGTACGTTTCCATATTAAAGTGAAGTATAGTACTTAACTTTTTTCTTTAATTTAATGCCCGTTGGTGTTCCAAAAGTACCTTTTCGGAATCCTGGAGAGGAAGACGCAGTTTGGGTTGACGTATAGTGCGGCTTGTCAGATATATTAGGTCATATGGGGTTTACCCGTTGTCTCCACCGATCGGGATATCCTCCGTTTCGCCCAAGAAATATTGATTGAACCATCAATTATTCGGAGCGTGAAGTGCAATTAGATCCATTTATATTGGGGATCAATATTATTAAGAATTTATGGTTAACTTGTAACGATAAAATAAAGTATCCAGGCTCCGTTCATAAAATATCAAATTGGTAATATATATGATTACTATTTGTATCATAAACATTCTTTATTTATATTTAATTTATGCTTTCTATATATTATTAGGAGTGATCTCAAATTGCCATTGAATGGCATGGAATAATAAGATGAATACATGGAATAATTTGAGGGAAAGCATGAAATGAAACATAAAAAAAAAAAAAAAAGAAGCGGTACTGAGATAATTTGCCCTATATGTGCAAATAGAATTTGGACAAATCTTTACCCGGAGTAGAACACGAACCTAAAAGAATTGAAAGGGCCCATTCAAGAACAAGAAAATGACATCGTGATTTGAATTTCGATGAAATAATACATCAATGAGAGGTTAGTTTAATAAGTTCAATAATTTTTTTTGATAAGGAAGAGAAAGGGAACCAAAACTCATGTTTTTGAAAAATCGAAGAAAAGCCCTTCTTTATAAAAACAAAAAAAAAACCTGTTACAAAAAAAAAAAATAAATAAAGACTGTAATTGATACATTGATTTATTTTTTTTTTTTTCGCAATTTTTTGAACCGTATGCATCCAAAGGTGCACGTACGGTTCCTAAGGGATACAATTTTGTCCTAATCAACCGACTTCATCGAGAAAGATTACTTTTTTTAGGCCAAGAAGTTGATAGCGAGATCTCCAATCAACTTGTGGGTCTCATGGTATATCTCAGTATAGAAGATAATACTAGGGATTTTTATTTGTTTATAAACTCTCCCGGCGGATGGGTAATACCAGGAATAGCCATTTATGATACTATGCAATTTGTGCCACCCGATGTACATACAATATGCATGGGATTAGCTGCTTCAATGGGATCTTTCATTCTGGTTGGAGGAGAAATTACCAAACGTCTAGCATTCCCTCACGCTTGGCGCCAATGAGTTAAAAAAAAAAAAAGACTATGCCTTCGCCATATCAAATATAAATAATCGAATTAGGAAAAATTAAGTAATAATAGCATGGCACTTTGAGTTCGATATGAACAAACCATTATTGTTTTTTATAACATGAGATTTTGTATCGAGATAGTAGTATGAAATGCGATTTTATCTTATGTGTCGGGAGGACATTTTAGCGTCACAAATCATTTTTTCCTTATTTGATCATATCAGTAAAGACACTTTGGGATTGCCAAATCACAAACTAGATAAATATATAAATATCTAATATAAAGCAACAGAACCATCGTAGTATTTTTTTACTCTTATGAAAAGAAGGATGGCAAATGGATTATTCAACGATCTGGCTGGATCGGATAGATTCTATCCCTCTTCTCTGGAGGAGGGAGGGGGTTAGTAAATTCCATTGCAGAGCCGTATGCAATGCACAAAAGGTGCCTGTACGGTTGTTCAATTCTATTTTTTTCTTCTTTTTTTATCCCTTTAATTTAAATCCCATCATGCGAGATAGAAGAACCATTCATGATGTTATCTCAATATCATCAGGGTTATGATTCACCAACCTGCTAGTTCTTTTTATGAGGCACAGGCAGGAGAATTTATCCTGGAAGCGGAAGAACTGCTGAAACTTCGCGAAAACCTCACAAAAGTTTATGTACAAAGAACAGGCAACCCTTTGTGGGTTATATCCGAAGACATGGAAAGAGATGTTTTTATGTCGGCAACAGAAGCCCAAGCCCATGGCATTGTTGATCTTGTAGCGGTTGAAAATGAAAATACTTCGGATTTCGTATAAATCCATGATTCCGTTTTATTTTCAACCATAATTCTAATTTTACACGATTTGATATCTTATATTGAATCGAAATAATTAATAATCATCAATCAGGTTAAGATCGATCTAAACCAACCCATTCTATAATATAATTTTATATATCCGACATGCCAACTATTAAACAACTTATTAGAAACACAAGACAGCCAATAAAAAATGTCACGAAATCCCCCGCTCTTCGAGGATGTCCTCAGCGTCGAGGAACATGTACTAGGGTGTATGTGCGACTCGTTCAGATCATGAGCTCGAGCAAATGAGACAATTTTTCCAGTATCAATGATTAATACCAATGAATAGATAGAGTAAAAGAACGCCATTTACTATCTAAAATGGGGATATATTATATACCCTTATTGTTTCTTGTATATTGTGTATGGAATTTATGGTTTTCATTGGTGCAAATCCAACCACCTCAATTTGAGATGAGAAGCAATTCTCCATTGGTAGCAAATGGTTATCCATTAAGCGGAGGAAATGGTATTATAAGGATAAGAAGCAAAACAAAAAGGTTATGCCCATATTCTTGAAAGAACGGACTAACAGGGTCAGCTACCTAGCCAACTTTCATAATTAAATGCCGTCACTGTATGGATAGCTCTTATTGTGAAAAGGCCTATTACTGTATAATTAATGGGTAGAGCCAAAGAATGTTAACTATACAAGTTAACAATACCATTTGATTATTGATTAAATGAGAGATGAGGCTCCGGCGCATAGAGAGGGCCTCACCGTTTAAGAAGTAACCATAGAAACGAAGGAACCCACTATTTTTTTGTATAGTATTTGGTAGAATTTCTTAGTTCCAGGTGAACCAAATGTCTGGCCTGGAAAGAATAAAAATAAAAAATAGTGGTTGGGAAGGTCATAGTAGCAAAAGCCATTGGAATTTATATTTTATATATCGGAATAATCCGTTTTGTTATTAACCGACCGGGGGGACAAATAATGACTGAAAGAAGAGAATTCAATTAGTTATTCATTAAAGTTTAATTTGATTCAATGACCAGAGTTAAACGAGGGTATACAGCTCGGAGACGTCGAACAAAAATTCGTGTATTTGCATCAACAGGGGCTCATTCAAGACTTACACGAACAATTACTCAACATAAAATGAGAGCTTTGGTTTCCTCTCATCGAGATAGGGGCAGGCAAAAAATAAATTTTCGTCGTTTGTGGATCACTCGGATAAATGCAGTAACTCGCGAGAATAAAGTATTCCATAGTTATAGTCGATTAATACACAATCTATACAAGGGGCAATTGCTTCTTAATCGTAAAATACTTGCGCAAATAGCTATATCAAATAAGAATTGTCTTTACATGATTTCCAATAAAATCATAAAATAAAGGAAATTAGAAAGTAATATACAGGAATGATTGAACAAGAATTCCCCGGAGAATGAACTCCGGGAAGATAGAATAAACTAAATTGAGATAAAATTTAAGATAAGAAAAGTAGTAGGAATGAACGAACATGCTTCAATAAAAAAAATTGCTTATCCCCCTTTTTTTGTTTCTTATAAGACAAGAATTAAACCTGAATTCTGGGCCTTTTCGAGCAAAACATCCAATCTATTTGAGCTTGAATTCCAATTGGAGTTTTGAGTCAATTGAGGAATATGCCTATTTATTTCTGGCTCTAGGACCCGCAGTTCTAGGGATCGACTCGGTTCTCTCAAATTGTTTCTCATTATTAAGAAAAGGTAACGAAGATAAAATACGAGCTTGTTTTATAGCAATAGTAATTAATCGTTGTTGTTTCAAGGTCAATTTATTTACCCGTCTAGATAATATTTTTCCTTGTTCACTAATAAATCGACTAATTAAACTCATGTTTCTATAATCAATTCGATCCCCCGAGACAATTGGGGGCAAACGCCGACGAAAAGAAAGCTTGGATTTACGAAAAGGTTGCTTAGATTTATCCATGGTTTATTCCTTATTTCTAAAATTCTATTTCTTTATTAATTTCAGATCCGGCCGAAGTAGGGTTTTATTTGTATAATTTATAATTTTAATATAATTTGTATTATATTATGATTATGTTATATGTTCTTCCTCTTTCTGCTCTTTGAGTTGGAATGGAAAGATTGCACATATGTTATGTTCCGTTCGATCTATTTCTTTATTTCCCCATGAATCGTATGCCTGTGACAATAAAGACAAAATTTTCTCAATTCTAATCGACTGGGTGTATTGTGTCGATTCTTTTGAGTAATATATCTAGAAATACCCCGCGATTCTTTATTGACACCATTTCGAGCACAACAACAAGTACATTCCAAAATAACTATGACCCTTACATCTTTACCCTTGGCCATGAACCCCCTTTGGATCGACTTAACTTTTCTTTCTTTTTCGATCTGAAAATAAAAAGAACAAAAAATTAATAGAAGTTACTAATTTGAAATTAATTTTCTAAAGATTTCATTGTAATTAATATTAATTAATTGAATTAATTAAGAGTAATAATTAAAATTAAATAGATTGAAGATATATATTTTTTTATTTAATTTTATTTAAATATCAATTATATATTATAATATTATATATAATTTTAAGTAATACAATTTTTTTCTAACTCTCAATTATTCCTAATACTAATACCAATATTTCATTTATGTATCTTCTTTACTATGTTATGATTTCGTGGAGCCTCTCCTAGACTGGACCCGCATTTCCATTTATGTTTTTCCAAATATCATTTTATTAGATCAACTTTTTGCTTGGGTTTAATACATTTTTTTTTTAATCACGCCACTATAGAATTAAATCTCTAAATTTATTTATTTTTTGCATATTAATAACTAGAATCAAAAAAAAGGAAATGACAAGGCGTCTGGGAATAAACGATTAATCTCTATCAATAGACCCGCTAAAGACCCAAACCATAGAGTACTTAGCACAGGTGCCGTGGAGAGATATGTTTTTATATCTCGCATTGAAAATCCTCCTTTTTATTGTTTATTGTAAAACATAGACATAGATTATATATATGAGCAGATGTCGTAGTTCAAGATCATTTGTATTTATTTTTATGCAGAATTCCTAACTAAAATGGATATGTACAATGAACGAGCCAATGTTCTTGTCCTTAAAAAAAAAAGCCTGAGTGTTATCGATAAATATTAATTTTTTCATGCGTTAGGTTTCAGATGTATATAATATAAATACAATATTTTAATATAATAAATAAAGTATAAAATCAAGAAGAAAATAAAAATGTGGAAAACAAGACAAGGATTTTGTACAATGACATTGTAAAACAATTTTTAAAAGGGATGTAGCGCAGCTTGGTAGCGCGTTTGTTTTGGGTACAAAATGTCACGGGTTCAAATCCTGTCATCCCTACCTATTACTTCTACTAATGGGCAGTAACGGGAGATTACTCGAGATTAATTAAATTTTAAAATTGGCTATATAATCTTTAAATTTTTGCATACTATACTAGGTGTTTGCAAGATATTTTTGGGTACATAGAAATTCTTTTTTTTACAGTCGTATCCCCTGTCATAAGAAAGCGCTCTTAGTTCAGTTCGGTAGAACGCGGGTCTCCAAAACCCGATGTCGTAGGTTCAAATCCTATAGAGCGTGATGTTATGTCGAATCACATACAATAAAATAACTTAATAAACTTTAATTTGACCTCCTTTCAAGGAGTAGGATAGGAGGTCAATCAAAAAATATATTATTCAATCAAAGGTCCAATTGATCACCACGTCTGTATTGTAAATATGCAGTTACGAATAATCCTGCCAAAGTAATAGGAATTAGACCTAAAACGATTCCAAATAAAAAAACTTCAATCATTTCTATTTTTTGTTTGAGAGAATAATAAAGAGAGGTAAGATCTATCCCTAAATATTAATCTAAATTGTTCGCGAATCTCAATAACCGAGAATTGGCAATTCCCGCGGGACTATGGAAGACCTGGCATTTAAGAGAAATACTTATTTTTATAAATTGTTCATTCAATTTATTTCAAATAAGTCGTATCTTGTTCAAACCAATCAATAGAGCTGGGGTTATAGTTGAAGCAGCTAATAGAAAACCGAAATAACTAGTTATAGTAGACATGAAAGGGCTAAATTAGATATGTTCTTTTACTACATATGTTGATAAAACACTTACCTAAGTTTCAATTTTCCCAGATACGACAGTAAGAAAAACTATTGACAGTAGACAATATTAACTTAGTTCCATCTTAATTGATCAGTCATTATAGATAGCACTAAAAAAGATAGAATTACATAGTAGAAAAAATCGATTGCTCTGATGTGACATCAACCGGTCATGTGATTCCAAATCAACAGATTCATTGTGCAATTCGTGAGTTAAGTGAAAGTAATAAAAACTCTATCGTATAACTAAAAAAAAAAATTCAGTCATTTTTGAATAAAAGAATAATTGGATTTTAAAATAATTTTAATTTGAATCATTTATTTTCAATAGGATTTAATCCACTTTCTTTTCGATCGGACGGCCCAGGCCCGATACCCCCTTTTTATTTATTTCATTTCAGGTCCAACTCAAATTTGAAGATGAGCAACTTCCAGTATCTTTTTAGCTTCTACACTCTGTCTTTCCATATCATAATCATAGAGTTCTATCTTTGTAGTTCAGTCAAGAAATAACCTTGCTTTGGCAACAACGGTTGTTGCATCGCCCATATTCTGTAATTGATTGTTCTAACTATTTTAGGTTTTTTCATCAAACACACTATCATATCATAATCTATTTATTATTTATTGTATTATGTATTGTATGACCAACTAAGCTAAGTAAATGAAAGTATTCTAACAAAAAAATCTTTAACCATAAAAAGGGTTTATAAATTTTGCATATAATTGAATTGTGTAAATATGATAATATCTTTACATGAATTAGTTAAAACCCATGGATTCACACTTTCTCAAGATCTTGACTTTCTATCTCTATCTATTACGAAATCCATAATGGAAATCTTGAAATATTATAAATAATTTGAGGAATTTTATATTGTATTAATTTATTCCATAACATAAAGTTTATGCATATCCAAAGAACAAA